TGCTCCCATCGGGATAAATCTGACCCCTTCCCCTGTTCCCGCCTACGTATATGGGATATTTTAAGAAGTGAACGTCTTTCTTAGTAGAAGGGTCCGGAGAAAGAATGGGAAAGACCATTTCACTATATTTCTGACCAGGAACAGGACCCACCACAAGAATATTTCTTTTATTGGGGCGATAACTCTGAAAAGACAGATTGCCCACCTTTTCTTTCAGCTCGGGAGAAATACGATCGGGGGGAGCTAATTCGAATCCCTCGGGTAAAATAAGGACAGCCCCTACATTCAAAGCCCCCTTTTTACCATTAGCAAGAACTTGTTTCAGTTGCATATCATAAGGGATTCGAACAACTGCTTCAAATACAGTATCAGGCAGCACAGCTTGTGGAACCTCAATATCCACGGGCTTATTAGCTAAATGGCAATTGGCACATACAATACGCCCAGTTGCTTCTCGTGGATTTTCATAACCCTGCTGCGCAAAAATGGGATATGCGTTTGAAATAGATGTCCGCGTTATTACATATATCATGATCAATACGGAAATGAATCGAGTCATCTCTTCCTTTACCCAAGAAAAGGTATTTCTATTTTGCATGGTCCAATCATTGATCCCGGAAATTTCTACAATAAATTAGGTAGGTAGCTAGTATAGTTCCCTATCCACGATTCTGCCATTGTACTGGAATAATTGTACTGAAATATAGGAGGAATCCCCTGGGTGGGTAGAAGTATAAAGAGTGAGTAAGCTTCAAAATGGTTTGTTTATGTACGAAGTAGCATCATGATTTGATTGATATCAGCAGATCAAATGAGTTCTTCATTCATTCATTCATTGAATGATAAATCACTACAAGTGAAGGAGATACACGATTTAAATAATGGAAGATCCAATATTTCAAAATTGTATCTAGAATGACTGGAAAAGTGGAAACAAGACCAGATATAATTTGATCGTTATGAGCAAATCCAAAATCTTTGTAGACCGAACCAATCATTATTTCCCAACCACGGGGTGAGTGGAATCCGATACATAAATCAGTTAATAAAAGAATAGAAAAAGCCTTTATTGTGTCGCTTAAGCTATAGAGGAATTCCTGAACCCACGAATTCAGAATGACAAGTTCTTCATTACCCAGAATAGAATAACCACTTAGAATAGCAAAACAGATTATATTTGTCGAGAAATGCAAAATGATGTGGATATGATCTTCATTGTGCATTTTGACCAATTGTATCGTCTCTTTGTGGATTCCTATACGAAGCTTTTGTATCTGTGTCTCCGGGTACTCTTTTATCATTTCATCCAACAAGAATAGTTGTTCTAATTCTATAAATCTTTCTAGAACGTTCTTTTCTTGAATATCATTCAAAAAAGTTTCGGATTGTCCGGTATTCCACCAATTAGTAACCCAAGGTTCCAGGCTTTTATTAAATGAGAGAGAGATCCACCAGGGCAAAAAGACTATAGATGCAAGATATGGGAGGGGAGTCAATGCTTTCTTTTTTGACACTTTGAATCTGTGAATTGTTAATGAACCCGCTTCATTCGCCGACTCTATCTGATCCGATATTTCTATGAAGCATGAGTTCTATAACAAGGTATGGAACCTATGGATCTATTCCTTTTTTTTTTTTTGAATTGTTTAGTCCTTGGATCTAAAAAGAATATAGAAATAGAATAAGGGTCCGTTTCGAATGAAGAAATAATCAAATATTTTTCCCAGATATCTCAGTTGGTCAAATTCGCACCAATTATATCCTCATTTGTTCTTTCGATGAATGCCCAAAAGAACCACTTGAAATAATGAATATTATTTGTATTTCTAGACGAAAGAACTCCCCTCAATTATTTTTTTTTTTTTCGAAATATTTCTCACTGGCTACCCTCAACCCAGGAATAATTGAAGGGATATTTCTGAAGAATATTAATAATGAAATCCGAAATGGGTGGCAAAACGAGAGAGATAGTTATGAAAAATCTAAGCGTTTGGTCATCAAAGAGCTAAGATCAAAAAAGAAACATCGATTGACAAAAGAAAGATAATTAACGAGATATGATACATCTGTATCGAATGTATCAATTCAAAGTATTGGCCCTAAAAAGGGAAGAAATTATGTACTGTATTCCGAAGTGCTCTGATATGTGTGATGAATACATACTTATTAGACTTGTTACTAGTAGAATTGAGTTCTATATGCATCAAAAATAGTTTTGGTCGACCAAAATTGCTTCTTATTATGGTTGTTCCGTATACGTCCGCCTGCTTTATTCTATGGTCTATGGCCACGGAAGGATTACCAACGGAACGGGGTAAATAGAATCTAACATGTTTTGCTCGAATGAACGTTCCGAAGAAACTTCAGTTATATTAAATAAGGGGGTTCCTTCTCTCATACTGAGAAAGCATTCATTCTTTCAGTTCATTTCAAAATACTTCAATTGGAACGCGCAAGAAATAGGCCAATTCCGCAGCTTTTTGTTCAATTTCTCGTGGAGTAAAATTCTCATCAGTACGAGTCAAGGGAATGGCGCCCTGGCCTCTGATTTCCATATAAAGGACACGTCGAGGATAAAGACCCTCTTTAACTTCTATTCTGATCGATTGGATATCTCTCATAAGTAATCGAAGGAAGATGCGACGATTTATTCCAGGAAATCCCCAACGAAAAATACACACTATTCCTTCTTTTCTATCGAATCTATCATAACCACTACCTACATTCCATGAAATTGTGCACCACAAATAGGAACTAATGAACAGACCCCCGATCCCATAGAAAGACATCACGATTCCTTGTGGAAAAAAAATTATTTGCTGAGACGGGAATAAGGATATCAGATTCCTACCAAGATAACTGGAAGTTCCAACCAATAAGAACCCTAGTGAACCTAAAAAAAGGATACAGGCCCAGCAGAAATTACTTGTTTTTCGAGACCCCGTTATAAGTTCTACCCATATACGTTCTGATCGATAGTTCATACTAGATCCAGTTGCACCCTATTGGAATTGAGAGAAGGGAATAAGCCAAATGAATTTGATTTTACTTTTTTTTTTTTGTTTTGCTCCCGAAGTCACTCTCATCAACTAGCACTATTATGATGTGAACTATTAGGAGTAATTCATCGAATTGGTTAGATATAAAATAATAACATCCCCTTCATATGATACCACTATGTATATCTACATAATATAGATACGTTGACTTTCTATTTCAGATATCCGCTGATCCATTTTAAAACCGCTATCCCCACATATACATGCATATGGATTTATCCATATATCATGTATCCGCATGCATAACCACTTTTTTATTTGTGCTCGGAAGGAGCCACATGTCGTACCATATTCCACTAAATAGATATCTATGATCCAAGTCCAAGTGTTGAAATAAATTGATGAAATTTTTCCCTATCGGATCTAAACAATCTTGTTTTTTTGAACATGAAGAGATAAAGAAGCCATTGCAATTGCAGGAAACACTAAGCCCACTAAAGGCACAAAAATAGAGGGTAAATTGAGATCTGTCATAGAATGAATGGGTACCTCGATTTAATATTTGTACCTGTTATAAAGATATCTTATGTTATGATAAGTATATCTATTATAAGTATTATTAAGTATATATATATATAATAAGTGCAAGGAATGTAGAGCTAAATAAGTGTCCCTATATTATCTTTTTACAAGAAATATATGGCTGATAATCTGCTTTATTATTCTTGTCCTACCGCCCTTATCTTCTAATAAAGAGTTTCTTACGAGTTTCCTAAGGATTCGTTAGAATCCGATCCAACAGGAATTCATAGTCAAAATGTAAGTTCTCGGGAGATAAAAAAAATATACAACACTTCCCTTAATAGATTTGAATTAATCTATATATATAGATTAATATATATAGATTAATACGGTCTATTTATATATTATTAATACGATATATATTAATATGAAAGAAGGGAACATGAAATTCTTTTGAATTTTTTCCCAATTCCTTTCCGCGGAAGGAAGAATTCACTCTTTTCCTCTTGATAGAGAGTTGCTGATTACTAATCATGAATAGGGGTAGGATAAAAAATATGGATAAAAAAAAAAGTAATTATCCGAAACTTCCTATAGAACTTGTGTTACTAAAGAAAACCCCACTCTTCTTATTTTGACTTTGATTCCGATGAACTAAAGTTCGCTACAAATACCTGAGCCTAGCGCTCTACTTGAATTTTGATTCAAGGGAAAGAAACCGTGTAGCTGAAATAATTCACTCAGAACACCTTTTAAAGGATTACGTGGTACGATTGGATCAAATAAGCCCTTATGGAATGAATACTCAGCCGCTTGTGAACCGTCGGGTACTGTCTTATTCAATGTTTGTTCAATTACTCTTTTACCCGCAAATGCAATGTAAGCATTGGGTTCAGCAATAATGATATCTCCCAACATACCAAAACTGGCCGTTACTCCACCGGTTGTAGGAGATGTAAGGATTGATACATAGAATAACTTTTTATTGAATTGATAATCATATAAAGCGGAAGATATTTTAGCCATTTGCATCAAGCTCAAACTTCCTTCTTGCATGCGTGCTCCTCCAGAAGCACACACTATAATAACAGGTAGAGATCTATTAGTAGCATATTCGATCAACCGGGTGATTTTCTCGCCTACTACGGATCCCATACTACCTCCCATGAACTGGAAATCCATAACCCCAATTGCTATGGAAATCCCATTTAGTTGACCTATGCCTGTTTGAACAGCCTCAGTTAAACCTGTCTTTCTTTGATATGAATCGAGACGATCTCTATAAGGTTCCTCTTCCGAGTGAAATTCAATGGGGTCAATAGAGACCATGTCTTCGTCCATAGGATCCCAAGTGCCCGAATCAACCGAAAGTTCGATTCTATCTGAACTACTCATTTTCAAATGATATCCACATTGTTCACAAATATTCATTTTTGACGTAAAAACTTTCTTATAATTTAATCCATAACAATTTTCGCA